TCTGATGACGGTCGGGCAAGTATGCCCCCATCGTCTAGCGGTTTAGGACATCTCTCTTTCAAGGAGGCAGCGGGGATTCGACTTCCCCTGGGGGTAGGGTATTACGAAAGGAAGTTGATCATAAATTCTCAATTCTCAATAATCCTAGAATTGATTCTTCCTGGGTCGATGCCCGAGCGGTTAATGGGGACGGACTGTAAATTCGTTGACGATATGTCTACGCTGGTTCAAATCCAGCTCGGCCCAATAATTCGCCGCTCCATGAGTATGATATAACCAATTTCTCCTCCCTAAATGTCTGATATGGGATATCATATAGAATAATCAAGTTTTTTCTCTATCTCATCTTTCTTTTCCAACCCATTCTGAGCTTTTTAAGGATCCGGATTCATGATTCCTAAGTATCATGAAAGGGGTAACAAAAAATTGGATTGAAAGATTCATGATCAACTTTATGGCAACAAAATAAGTACAAGATTACTAGTAATCCATGTCACTCTCACTAGAATCCATATTTATGTGGATATGATATCAGTATATCATTTCCAATACGACAAAAATGGGACGGAATGAAACCGACCAAACTGTACACTTCACTGGGATTGTAGTTCAATTGGTCAGAGCACCGCCCTGTCAAGGCGGAAGCTGCGGGTTCGAGTCCCGTCAGTCCCGAATTAGGATCCGATGAATTGAGAAATTCATCTTTCCTTTTTCAGGGAAAATGAAAAAATGTAACAAGCAAAATCGAATTCACAGCGAGTACCTTTATTTCTTTTGTTTTTCTTTCGCATTTCTTATCAGCATCCGATAAATCCGGGAATTTCTCTATATTCTACTAATATAGTACTGATTAAGGATTGAGAAAAAAGAGAGATAAATGCAATTAAAGTACTCATATTTATATTGATCTCGACCAGTATTACATATAATATATGTATTTCTTTTTGGAAATCATTTCTTTCATTCCAATTGTACACTGAATTTTCGATGTATAGACATCAGTATGAATCCAAGGATTGAAGATCCTAAGAAAATCAAAGAGTGCCCCTTTTCGTTTTAGTAAATTAATTGAAATATTATATTCTTTATACCTGGATCCAGATTTATTATACTTCTTCGTGTTCCAAATTAAATCAAAACTTAGTTTCGAATTAACTTAACACCTCATTTTTTCTATTTCACTTTTTTTTATTGTTTGGATCCGTAGGCAATAGAACACCGATATCTCATCAGATAATTGGATAGGATAATTGTATATACTATTTACTAAGTAGTATAAGATGAAAATAGTAATATTCAAATGGAATTCTATAAAATGTTAATTTTGTTATAGAAAATACAAAATAAAGAGTGGAAAAGGATGAGAAATTCAATAGGATTCTTTATTGGATCCGGAATCCCTTTTTGGGGATGGATAAAGGATTTTTCTATGTTATATTATTTAATTCTCGACGATGAATCGATTTAATAGATCAGATATTGTTATTCATATTCATAATATGGATTCGATTCTGCATCATTAGGATAGAATTCATTCCATTGCATTTTTAGGAGTGAAATCTATCATCTCTATGGGATTAGATCCCGAGTTATTGCGAAGCAAAAAAAAACAATGAGATTATGGAAGTAAATATTCTCGCATTTATTGCTACTGCACTCTTTATTCTAGTTCCTACTGCCTTTTTACTTATCATCTACGTAAAAACAGTCAGTCAAAATGATTAATTTGACTTAGTTCTTATCAATGATTGAAGAACTGAAAGGGATTCCAATTTCGAAGAAAATAATCGGACCGAAATCAACATTATCTTATCTAAGATAGTATGATAAAAAGAACTAATAGAAAACTATATTTTGGAATTATCCTATTCTAATTTTTGAAATAGGAAAATAATTCTATTAGAAAATAATTCGATTAGAAAACAATTCTATTATATTGAATTATTCTAGAATAATTCAATATAATAGAATATAATAAAGAATTTGATATGAAAATATATTAAATATAGTAGTTCAATTGGATAAAAAGAACTAAAAAGAAAATAAATCTCTCTACCATACTATCTAGGTATACAGTTGTATACAGATATAGGTTTGATATTGATATAGATCAATTTACAATATGTAGTACATATATATCATATATTTTGTATATGGAAACAGTGCTTTAATTATGTAACCAGGACTCCAATTCGATTTTTCGCTACATCGATTTGTATGAATTTCGACCAATCAAAAACAAAGATAATCGAGGGTCAACTGTTCTATTCGAATCGAATTCCTAAGTTTCTTAGCTTCGAATTTTAAGAAATACATATAATAATATGGATCCTGGGATCTATCGAAACTATTAGATTAATATATATTAAGATAAATTCGAAAAGGAAAATGGAATAAAAAAAAATAGAAATAAGAGAAATTATAAAAATACAATGAAGGGCACAAAACCAAAGAATTCGATTCGAATTCTAACGAAGTTATTGATTGAGCCATTAACAGATGATCCGCGGAGCTCCGTGATCACTTCTTCAAATTTGGAAAAGAAGGAGTAGACCCATTGATGCATCATACTTAAAGGCGACATCAAATGAATCGATAAAGCATAAATCAAATTTCTAGGAGTCCGTTAGTTAAATGCGCGATATATGGATCACTGAACGTAAGCAAAATCTTATTTTCTTTTTGTGTGGAACTTCTTTGGATAACCAAGACATTAGTAATTTTCAGTAGAAAGTATATATCGCCATATACATATAATGGCAGAACCACTTTTTCTTAGAACAGGAGAGAGAGAATCAAACTAAAGAAAGAAAATGGGGACTGATTGTTTCTCACTGGAATATCCATAATTCGAATTTTGGCAGGAATGCATTTCGAAAATCAAAATATTCGATTTTGTAAGAATTCCGAAAAAAATCCTATCATACGTATCCCATTGACTTGAGTTTCGAAATACAACTATCAGAATAATTCCGAATTTGATTTTAAAACACCTCGAAAAGGATCAATTAAAGAATTCATTTGATTACTGTACCCTTAAAGTCCACTCCTCCCCCATACTACGAGTGAAAGGGAAAATGTAAAGACTACCATTAAAGCAGCCCAAGCGAGACTTACTATATCCATGGAAATTCTGTCCCCTATCTTCGTTATGAAATGAAGGAATCATTCTATCATTGATCACCAATCATAGTGGAACCAATGGTGCGGAGTCCAAATCGGATTTGGACTTAAGCCTATTATTGATGAAGCAATCCCGCTTGTAACAAATTCCTATATTTATAGTATCCGTATCTATAGTATAGTAACTCTGATAGAATTGGAAAGCATTAAATGCAAATACAATACACATTCTTAGGAAATAGCAATGGAATATCCCTACCTAATAGAAGTATCTTCAGTCCCTTTCAAAACTAGGAAAGGGATTTTGTGTCAGCCTATTCAATCTAATCCTAGACTGAGTATTGAATGAACACTCCCTTAGTAGCGTAGGCTAAGATAATTAGGAAGACTTGATATCTTATAACCCTTTTTTTAAGGTTAGCGATGAAAATTAGGACTCCTCAAAATTAGGAGTCCTCTAGGAATCGAGATTTATGATCGAAATCGAACTTGATGAATTCTTGGCCAACAGGAGGAAAGACAGGGGACTAGTAAATCTTGTCGATATCATAAACTTTCAAAAAAAGGGATTTCTGGTGTGTCTAAAATCGATACTGGTAGGCATAAAATAAGTCTCATTTTTCAAGTTCAAGGCCGCTTTCAGCCATTTATTTGATTTATCGATTCAATCATAAGAGTTGGCTATGAAAGTAAGAAAGCAGATATCCTAAGTCTAAGTCTTTTATTGAGGCGACACCCAGATTTGAACTGGGGATAAAGGATTTGCAGTCCCCCGCCTTACCACTTGGCCATGTCGCCAAAACAAAATGGATATAAATATCCTATATGCTTTACTTATTCCTAATTTAGTAGGAGAGACTGCTCAACCCTTTTTTTATTTGATTTCTATCTTGAATCTCGCTGTACTTATTCGAAATTCCAAGCCAAAGGGGAATTCCGCTTTTTTTATGGGATCCGGTTGAGATCATTCTCTTTAATTGAATGTATCTGAATATAATAATATATATATATATCAATTCAAAACTTTTCTTTTCAATAGAAAAGAGAAAAAATTTCTCTGGCTGGAAAAGAAATTATGGCAAATTCCATTTACTTAATTATTTACCTGGAATTAATATAAGGACCGGTTTTGAAATTTCTATCTCCAATTTTCTTTAATGACATAAGAAAAAAAATGATTTACAACCACAACCAATGATCAATTATTTTCAATAATCAATCCTTTTGCAATTATAACAACAATTATGTATATATGTAAACCCTAGAACAGAAATTACGCATACGAGGCAGGTATTTTATCCCCATATTTTTCTATAGAGAATTGTTGTACTTTAATTCTTCATTGAATAGGAAAGATACATTATGATATAACACGACCCGTGTTGCTCCTACCATAAAGTTCGAATATACGGATAACTCTATTGGTATCTACTTGATAAATAGAATTCCTATTACTTGCTTCAACCATATTCTAGGAATTCTACTACCAAAAGAAAAGGAATCCACAAATCTTTTTTTGAATATTAAGTGTTCAAAAAATAAAAGTAAATTCTATACTGCTCCTAATTGTATTATTTTCTGTTTATCCCATTCGCATAGAGCAGATTAAATCCTGAATCTTTTTTGGTAACCAACCTGATTGTAATATCATAGTAATATCATAATAGGTAGAAATTGGATCCATTTTGCTATTTCCATATCATAAGTCGAAGTGACATAATTTTGTTTCTAGGAGTGCTTTATCAATCCATTTCCATTTGTATTTGTCGCAAATTCAAATTTCTAGCGAAAATTCTCTTTATTATTCCGTTTCTGTTCATAGGTATGAAGTCCATAAATATGGATGAGGTTGGCTAAAATTTCATGTGATTCAGTAAACAGAATATATATTCCATCATTGCTAGATCGGTTCGATGAAGGGTGAGCCAATAATGGGATTTTTTCGATAAACAGGAAATTTAAGATTAAGATGCTCCATGATGGAAATGAGGAAATATCCACAATACCTGGATTTAGCCAGATACAATTTGAAGGATTTTGTAGGTTCATTAATCAGGGCTTGATCGAAGAGTTTCATAAATTTCCAAAAATAGAAGATACAGATCAGGAAATTGAATTTCAATTATTTGTGGAAACATATCAATTGGTAGAACCCTTGATAAAAGAAAGAGATGCTGTGTATGAATCACTTACATATTCTTCTGAATTATATGTACCCGCGGGATTAATTTGGAAAACGAGTAGAGATATGCAAGAACAAACCGTATTTATTGGAACCATTCCTTTAATGAGTTCTCTGGGAACCTTTATAGTAAATGGAATTTACCGAATTGTGATCAATCAAATATTGCAAAGCCCGGGTATTTACTACCGTTCCGAATTGGACCATAACGGAATTTCCATTTATACCAGCACTATAATATCAGATTGGGGGGGAAGATTAGAATTCGAAATTGATAGAAAAGCACGTATATGGGCCCGTGTGAGTAGGAAACAAAAAATCTCTATTTTAGTTCTATTATCAGCTATGGGTTCGAATCTAAGAGAAATTCTAGATAATGTTTGTTACCCTGAAATTTTCTTATCTTTTCCAAATGATAAGGAGCAAAAAAAGATTGGATCAAAAGAAAATGCCATTTTAGAGTTTTATCAGCAATTTGCTTGTGTAGGTGGTGACTCGGTATTTTCTGAGTCCTTATGTAAGGAATTGCAAAATAAATTTTTTCAACAAAGATGTGAATTAGGAAGGATTGGTCGACGAAATATGAATCGAAGACTCAATCTTGATATACCTCAGAACAATACGTTTTTGTTACCACGAGATGTATTGGCTGCTGCTGATCATTTGATCGAAATGAAATTTGAAATGGGTATACCTGACGATATGAATCATTTGAAAAATAAGCGTATTCGCTCTGTAGCAGATCTGTTACAGGATCAATTGGGATTGGCTCTTGTTCGTTTAGAAGATGCGGTTCGAGGAACTATATCTGGGGCAATTCGGCATAAATTGATACCGACTCCTCAAAATTTAGTAACTTCAACTTCATTAACAACCACTTATGAATCATTTTTTGGTCTACACCCCTTATCTCAAGTTTTGGATCGAACTAATCCATTGACACAAACCTTTCATGGGCGAAAATTGAGTTATTTGGGTCCTGGAGGATTGACAGGACGAACTGCCAGTTTTCGGGTACGAGATATTCATCCTAGTCACTATGCACGTATTTGTCCAATTGACACATCTGAGGGAATCAATGTTGGACTTATTGGATCTTTAGCTATTCATGCGAGGATTGGTCATTGGGGATCTATAGAGAGTCCGTTTTATGAAATATCTGAAGAATCAAAAGAAGGGCGGATGCTTTATTTATCACCAAGTAGAGATGAATATTATATGATAGCAGCAGGAAATTCCTTAACCTTGGATTGGGGTATTCAGGAAGAACAAGTTGTTCCAGCTCGATACTGTCAAGAATTCCTGACTATTGCATGGGAACAGATTCATCTTCGAAGCATTTTTCCTTTCCAATATTTTTCTATTGGGGCCTCCCTCATTCCTTTTATCGAGCATAATGATGCAAACCGGGCTTTAATGAGCTCTAATATGCAACGTCAAGCAGTTCCGCTTTCTCGGTCCGAGAAGTGCATTGTTGGAACTGGGCTGGAAGGCCAGGCAGCCCTAGATTCAGGTGTTTCGGCTATAGCCGAACACGCAGGAAAGATCATTTATACTGATACTGACAAGATGATTCTATCAAATAATGGAAAGACTATAAGCATTCCATTAGTTATATATCAACGTTCCAACAAAAATACTTGTATGCACCAAAAACCTCAGGTTCCACGGGGTAAATACATTAAAAAAGGCCAAATTTTAGCGGATGGTCTGGCTACTGTTGGTGGAGAACTCGCTTTGGGAAAAAATGTATTAATAGCTTATATGCCATGGGAAGGCTACAATTTTGAGGATGCGGTACTTATTAGTGAACGTCTAGTATATAATGAGATCTATACTTCTTTTCACATACGGAAGTATGAAATTGAGACTCATATGACAAGTCAAGGTCCTGAAAGAATCACTAAGGAAATACCCCATTTAGAGGATCATTTACTCCGCAATTTAGACAGAAATGGAATTGTGATGCTGGGAGCTTGGGTAGAAAGGGGTGATATTTTAGTAGGTAAATTAACACCTGAGGCAACGAACGAATCATCCTATGCTCCGGAGGATAGATTATTACGAGCCATAGTTGGCAGTCAGGTATCCACTGCGAAAGAAACTTCCTTAAAATTACCTATAGGTGGAAGGGGCCGAGTTATTGATGTGAGATGGATACAGAAAAAAGGGGGTTCTAGCTATAATCCTGAAATAATTCGTATATATATTTTACAAAAACGCGAAATCAAAGTGGGTGATAAAGTAGCTGGAAGGCATGGGAATAAAGGTATTATTTCCAAAGTTTTGCCTAGACAAGATATGCCCTATTTGCAAGACGGAACACCGCTTGATATGGTCTTCAACCCATTAGGAGTTCCCTCACGAATGAACGTGGGACAGATATTTGAATGCTCCCTGGGGTTAGCGGGGGATCTACTAAACAGACATTATAGAATAGCGCCCTTTGATGAGAGATACGAAGAAGAGGCTTCAAGAAAACTAGTGTTTTCTGAATTATATGAGGCCAGTAAGCAAACAAGTAATCCATGGGTATTTGAACCCGAGTATCCAGGAAAAAGTAGAATATTTGATGGAAGAACGGGGGATCCTTTCGAACAGCCTGTTCTAATAGGAAAGTCTTATATACTTAAATTAATTCATCAAGTTGATGATAAAATCCATGGGCGTTCCAGTGGGCCTTACGCCCTTGTTACGCAACAACCCCTTCGAGGAAGGGCCAAGCAAGGGGGGCAACGAGTGGGAGAAATGGAAGTTTGGGCTTTAGAGGGCTTTGGTGTTGCTCATATTTTACAAGAGATGCTTACTTATAAATCGGATCATATTAGAGCTCGCCAAGAAATACTTGGTACTACGATTGTTGGAGGAATAATACCTAGCCCCGAGGATGCTCCAGAATCCTTTTCCTTGCTCGTTCGAGAACTACGATCTTTAGCTCTGGAACTGAACCATTTCCTTGTATCTGAGAAGAACTTCCAGATTAATAGGAAGGAAGCTTGATCTGAATGAATCATAACTTCTATTCTATGATCGATCGGTATAAACATCAACAACTTCGAATTGGACCCGTTTCTCCTGAACAAATAAGTTCTTGGGCCAACAAAATTCTACCTAACGGAGAAGTTGTTGGAGAGGTGAGAAAACCCTATACTTTTCATTACAAAACCAATAAACCGGAAAAAGATGGCTTGTTTTGTGAAAGAATCTTTGGACCTATAAAAAGTGGAATTTGCACTTGTGGAAATTATCGGGCTGAAAGGGAAGACACGAAATTTTGTGAACAATGCGGGGTCGAATTTGGTGATTCTCGGATACGAAGATATCAAATGGGATACATTAAACTCGCATGTCCGGTGACTCATGTGTGGTATTTGAAACGTCTTCCTAGTTATATCGCGAATCTTTTAGATAAGCCCCTTAAGGAATTAGAGGGCCTAGTATACTGCGATGTGTGATTTGATCGAAATTTTGATTTTACAGATTCGTGCTGATAAACTGTCATCCCATTCAATCTAATTGGGGTGCCCCCGGCTCTGACATGTATCTTGGGGGGAGTAACATGAAGCTCAGAATTTTGGATGTATTCAATACTTCCAAACGAAAAAAGGGGGAATTGATCCATGGTCGATTCAATAATAGATAAATAGGAATTGCTAGATATACCTCGTAAAAAAAATTCTGTGGAATTCGCCTTTTTTAGAGGAGGATTCCCTTCTCAAGTAAGCAAATAGAATAGGGCATGGTTACAGGAGTATATCCATCGCATATATGCTTCAAGGAACAGCATGGTATAACCAGCGAGGTGAGTGGAATAGGGACCTAAAAGATCGAATGGAACAATCAATATATAGACAAGGAAATCCCTTACGAATTCCAAAGTATTCTCCTTTAAGAGAATTCATTATTCGAGGGGAAGTAGACTACTCAATAATTTCCCATTTCATTTATGTTGTAATTGAAGAAGTGATTCATAAAGTGAAAGTCAAAGTAAAAAGAAATCCATATATGGCCTCACTGGAAACTTGAGTAAGGAGTAGCTTTTTGTGGGGTTTTTCGAATCGAACAAAATTTGAAATAAAAAAAAGAATTTCTTTCTTTTCTTTATTTGTTGTAACTACTTGAGCCGGATGAGAGGAAACCCTCATGTCCGGTTTTTAAGGGGGGGATCCTATAGGAACCTATCTCAATTTTTCTTTTGCTAGGTCCATAACTAAAAAACCAACTTTCTTACGATTACGAGGTTTATTGGAATATGAAATCCAATCTTGGAAATACAGCATCCCACTTTTTTTTACTACCCAAGGCTTTGAGACATTTCGAAATCGAGAAATCTCGACCGGGGCGCGTGCTATCAGAGAGCAGTTAGCCGATTCGGATTTGCGAATTATTATAGATAATTCATTGGTAGAGTGGAAGGAATTAGTCGACGAGGAATCGACTGGGAATGAGTGGGAAGATAGAAAAATTAGAAGAAGAAAGGATTTTTTGGTTAGACGTATGCAATTAGCTAAGCATTTTATTCAAACAAATGTAGAACCAGAATGGATGGTTTTGTGTCTATTACCAGTTCTTCCCCCTGAGTTAAGACCTATCATTCAGATAGATGGGGGTAAACTAATGAGTTCGGATATTAATGAACTCTATAGAAGAGTTATTTTTCGGAATAATACCCTTACTTCTTACTTAACAAGAAGTCGATTTACACCAGGGGAATTAATAATGTCTCAGGAAAAACTAGTTCAAGAAGCCGTGGATACTCTTCTTGATAATGGGACTCGTGGACAACCAATGAAGGACGGTCATAATAAAGTTTACAAGTCCTTTTCCGATATAATTGAAGGTAAAGAGGGAAGATTTCGTGAGACTCTGCTCGGTAAACGAGTCGATTATTCGGGGCGCTCTGTCATTGTCGTGGGTCCCTCACTTTCATTACATCAATGCGGATTACCTCGAGAAATAGCAATAGAACTTTTCCAGATATTTGTAATTCGTGGTCTAATCAGACAACATCTTGCTTCCAACATAGGTATTGCTAAAAGTCAAATTAGAGAAAAAGAACCGATTGTATGGAAAATACTGCAACAAGTTATGCAGGGGCATCCTGTATTACTGAATAGAGCACCTACCTTGCATAGATTAGGAATACAGGCATTCCAACCTATTTTAGTGGAGGGACGCGCCATTTGTTTACATCCCTTAGTTTGTAAAGGTTTTAATGCAGACTTTGATGGGGATCAAATGGGGATTCATGTACCTTTATCCTTGGAAGCTCAAGCTGAGGCCCGTTTACTTATGTTTTCTCATATGAATCTCTTGTCTCCAGCTATTGGGGACCCCATTTGCGTACCAACTCAAGATATGCTTATTGGACTCTATGTATTAACGATTGGGAACCGTCGAGGTATTCGTAGAAATAGGTATAATACATGGAATTGCAGAAACTATCAAAATCAAATAGTTGACAATAAGAACTATAAGTATACGAAAGAAAAAGAACCCTATTTTTCTAGTTCTTATGATGCACTCGGGGCTTATCGTCGAAAACGAGTCAATTTCGATAGTCCTTTGTGGCTCCGATGGCGATTAGATCAACGTGTCATTGGCTCAAAAGAAGCTCCCATTGAAGTTCAATACGAATCCTTAGGTACCTATCATGAGATTTATGGGAACTATCTAATAGTACGAAGCACAAAAAAGGAAATCCGTTGTATATATATTCGAACTACTGTTGGTCATATTTCTTTTTATCGAGAAATAGAAGAAGCTATACAGGGGTTTTGTCGGGCCTATTCATACGCTAGCTAAACTAAATAATTACGTGATATCCCTGAAAGTTTTGGTCTCTTCGATTTAATGGGTATCATAATTCTGGAAATTTATACGTGAATCAAGATTGAGGAAAGGAAGTTTTCGAATCACGGACTCAGACCCATTGTCGAATCCTACTCAGCAGAATACGGAGGTAGTACTTATGGCAGAACGGGCCAATCTGGTCTTTCACAATAAAGCGATAGATGGGGCTGCCATGAAACGACTTATTAGCAGATTAATAGATCACTTTGGAATGGCATATACATCACACATCTTGGATCAAGTGAAAACTCTGGGTTTCCAACAAGCCACGGCTACATCTATTTCATTAGGAATTGATGATCTTTTAACAATACCTTCGAAGGGATGGTTAGTCCAAGATGCCGAACAAGAAAGTTGGGTTTTGGAGAAACATCATCATTATGGGAATGTACACGCAGTAGAAAAATTACGTCAATCCGTTGAGATATGGTATGCTACGAGTGAATATTTGAGACAAGAAATGAATCCTAATTTTCGAATGACCAATCCCTCTAATCCAGTTCATTTAATGTCCTTTTCAGGAGCTAGAGGAAATGCATCTCAGGTACACCAATTAGTAGGTATGAGAGGATTAATGTCGGACCCACAAGGACAAATGATTGATTTATCCATTCAAAGCAACTTACGCGAGGGGCTTTCTTTAACAGAATATATAATTTCCTGTTACGGAGCCCGTAAAGGGGTTGTAGATACTGCTATAAGAACATCAGATGCCGGATACCTCACGCGTAGACTTGTTGAAGTAGTTCAACACATTATTGTACGTAGAAGGGATTGTGGTACTATCCGAGGTATTTCCGTGAGTCCTCAAAAGGGGATGACCGAAAGAATTTTTATACAAACACTAATGGGTCGCGTATTAGCAGACGATATATATATGGGCCCACGATGCATTGCCGCTCGGAATCAAGATATTGGGATTGGACTTGTCAATCAATTCCTAACTTTTCGAGCACAACCGATATATATTCGAACTCCTTTTACTTGCAGAAGTACATCTTGGATCTGTCAATTATGTTATGGCCGGAGTCCCACCCACGGCAACCTGATCGAATTGGGGGAAGCCGTAGGTATTATTGCGGGTCAATCAATTGGAGAACCGGGTACTCAACTAACATTAAGAACTTTTCATACTGGTGGAGTATTTACGGGCGGTACTGCTGAACATGTACGAGCTCCCTATAATGGAAAAATCAAATTCAATGAGGATTTGGTTCACCCCACCCGTACTCGTCATGGGCATCCCGCTTTTCTATGTTCTATAGACCCGTATGTAACTATTGAAAGTCAGGATATTGTACATAATGTGAATATTCCACCAAAAAGTTTGATTTTAGTTCAAAACAATGAATATGTAGAATCAGAACAGGTGATTGCTGAGATTCGTGCTGGAGCATCCACTTTGAATTTTAAAGAAAGGGTCCGAAAACATATTTATTCTGAATCAGAAGGAGAAATGCACTGGAGTACCAATGTCTACCATGCGCCTGAATATATATATGGTAATGTTCATCTATTACCAAAAACAAGTCATTTATGGATATTAGCAGTGGGTACGTGCAGATCCAGTAGAGTGTCTTTTTCGCTCCACAAGGACCAAGATCAAATCAATGCTCATTTTTTTTCTATCGAAGAAAAACCCATCTCTGACCCTTCAATGACTAAGGGTCGAGTCAGACATAAATTGTCTAGTTTAGATCCCTCTTCTCAAGGGGTTCTTGATTGCTCAAGATCTGATCAAATCATATCCAAGGGTCAGTGGAATTTCCTATATCCTTCGATTTTCAAAGAAAATTCCGATTTATTGGGGAAGAGTCGAAGAAATAGATTCATAATTCCATTACAATATTATGATAAAGAGCGGGAGAAAGAATTACTACCTTGTTTTGGTATTTCGATTGAAATACCCAGAAATGGTATTTTACGTAGAAATAGTATTCTTGCTTATTGCGACGATCCCCAATACAGAAGAAGCAGTTCGGGAATCATTAAATATGGTACCGTAGAGGTGGATTCAATCGTCAAAAAAGAGGATTTGATTGAGTATCGAGGAACAAAAGACTTTAATCCGAAATATCAAATGAAAGTAGATCGATTTTTTTTCATTCCCGAAGAAGTACATATCTTACCCGGATCCTCACTCATAATGGTCCGAAACAATAGTATTATTGGAGTAGATACACAAATCACTTTAAATATAAGAAGTCGAGTAAGCGGATTGGTACGAGTGGAGAGAAAAAAAAAAAGTATGGAACTTAAAATTTTTTCCGGCAATATCCAGTTTCCTGGCAAGACAGATAAGATATCCAAGCACAGCGGCATTTTCATACCTCCAGGAACGGGAAAAAAAGATTCTAAGGAATCCAAAAAATGGAAAAATGGGATTTATGTCCAACGGATTACACCTACCAAGAAAAAATATTTTGTTTTGGTTCGGCCCGTAGTCACATATAAAATAGCTGATGGGATCAATTTCGCAACATTTTTCCCACAAGATCCCTTGCGGGAAAGGGATAATGTCCAACTTAGAGTTGGCAATTATATCCTTTATGGAAATGGCAAGCGAATTTATTACACAAGTATTCAATTAGTTCGGACTTGCTTAGTATTGAATTGGCACCAAGAGAAAAATAGTTCTATAGAAGAGGTTCATACTTCCTTTGTTGAAATAAGGACAAAGGATCTGGTTCGCGATTTCATACGAATGGAGTTCGTCCAACCCCCTATTTCGTATATTGTAAAAAGGAAAGATACGGCGGGTTCGGGATTTATTTGTCATAATGGATTCCATTGTACCAATATCAATCCTTTTTATTCCCAAAGGATTCAGTTACTTATCCAACATAGGGAAACTCCGGATATTGGTACGTTGTTGAGTCGAAATAAGGAATGCCAATCTTTGAGAATTTTGTCATCATCCCACTGCTTTCGAATCGGTCCATTCCATGGTTCAAAATATAACAATGTGACAAAAGAACCAATTAAAAAAGGTCTCACAATTCCAATTCGAAATTCCTTGGGCCCCTTGGGTATTACTGTACCTAAAATCATGAATTTTTATTCAGTTTACCATTTCATAACTCATAACCAAATATTGTTAAAGAAATATTTACTACTTCACAATTTTAAACAAACTTTCCAAATATGGTTAATGGACGAAACTAGGAGGATTTATAACCCCGATCCCCACAGTAATATCATTTTAAATCCATTGGATTTGAATTGGAACTTTTTACATCATGATTATTGTGAGGAATCATCCACAATAGTTATTCTTGGACAGTTTATTTGTGAAAATGTATGTTTATTCAAATACGGACCACACAGAAAATCGGGTCAAGTTCTAATTGTGCATGCGGACTCTTTAGTAATAAGATCCGCTAAACCTTATTTGGTCACTCCAGGAACAACGGTTCATGGTCATTATGGGGAAATCTTTTACAAAGGAGATATATTAGTTACATTTGTATATGAAAAATCGAGATCTGGTGACATAACGCAAGGTCTTCCAAAAGTGGAACAAGTCTTAGAAGTACGTTCAATATCAATGAATCTTGAAAAGAGGGTGAAAGGTTGGAATCAGCGTATACCAAGAATTCTTGGAATCCCTTGGGGATTCTTGATTGGTGCTGAGCTAACCATAGCCCAAAGTCGTATCTCTTTGGTTAATAAGATCCAAGAGGTTTATCGATCCCAGGGAGTACAGATCCATAATCGACATATAGAGATTATTGTACGTCAAGTGACATCAAAAGTGTTGGTTTCAGAAGATGGAATGTCTAATGTTTTTTCACCGGGAGAACTAATCGGGTTGTTGCGAGCGGAACGGGCAGGGCGTGCTCTGGATGAAACAATCTGTTATCGGGCAATCTTATTAGGAATAACTAGGACATCTTTGAATACTCAAAGTTTCATATCCGAAGCTAGTTTTCAAGAAACTGCTCGAGTTTTAGCAAAAGCTGCTCTACGAGGTCGTATTGATTGGTTGAAAGGTCTGAAAGAAAATGTTGTTCTGGGGGGGATTATACCTGCTGGTACTGGATTCCAAAAATCAGTACACCGCCCAAGGAACATTCGTTTGGAGATTAAAAAGAAGAATTTATTCAATGGAAAGATGAGAGATATTTTCTTGCATCATAGAATAAATAGATTTTTTGCATTATAGAGAAGAAGTTTGTTCTCGCAATACTTAAGATCGTAGTATTTCGAAAATCATTTATAGAATTTTAGGATGTTTCCATACAAATATATAAATACAAAGAGTCTTTATGTAATGTAAATTTATTATTTTATGTTATTTTCTACCATGTTTCCATATTAAAGTAAATCAAAAAGTAAATAAAATGGGGAATCCATACCCATATACTATTATACTATAAAAAATATACTATGAAAAAGAATTCATTTGTCTTGCCTTTGACGGAAGAAGCTAAAGCGTCACTTATAAAGCAGTTCGTTATGTGGTATGTGGCGTGCGTCATTATGGAATTAGTTTTCGTTCTTGCTATTTGTTATTCAGCCTTTCTGATTTGGCAGAATTGGAAGTCTTTTTTAAAAGAGAATAAGGATAAGGAAGATAATAAAGATTGGAATTGGAAAAGGAAGATAATAAAGTTTGTAATTGGATAAGGAAGATAATAAAGATTGGAATTGATTCTTTAGATTGATTGGGTCCTGTATTTTTCTAATGGGTCCGCTAATTATCAATTAGCGGACTCTAACGAATTAATGAAATTCTAAGAAATTCAAAAGAAGAATTAATGCTTTGCATCGTATTTTGGATAATTATATATTGTATATTAGAGGTCAATCCTCGGTAGAAGGTTCCGTCGGAACATTTATTTATTTCAGACTACCTCCTCTCTTTGTTTTTTCTTAAAAAAAGCAAACTAACCAAGAGGAAGTGTGAGGGAAAATGACAAGAAGATATTGGAACATCGATTTAGAAGAGATGATAAAAGCAGGAGTCCATTTTGGTCACGGTATTAAGAAATGGAATCCTAAGATGGCACCTTATATTTCGGCAAAGCGTAAGGGTATTCATATTACAAATCTCACTAGAACTGCTCGTTTTTTATCAGAAGCTTGTGATTTAGTTTTTGATGCAGCAAGTAGAGGAAAGCATTTTTTAATTGTTGGTACCAAAAATAAAGCAGCTGACTTAGTAGCATCAACTGCAAGAAGGGCTCGGTGTCATTATGTTAATAAAAAATGGCTGGGTGGTACGTTAACGAATTGGTCCACTACAGAAACGAGACTTCAGAAGTTGAGGGACTTAAGAGCAGCACAAAAGATGGGTAAATTCAACCGTCTTCGAAAAAGAGATGCAGCAATATTGAAGAGAGAATTATCTACGTTGCAAACATATCTAGGCGGAATCAAATATATGACGGAGTTACCTGATATTGTAATCATCATTGATCAGCAAGAAGAATATACAGCTCTTCGAGAATGTATTATTTTGGGAATTCCGACGATTTGTTTAATTGATACAAATTGCGACCCCGATCTTGCGGATATTTCGATTCCCGCCAATGATGACGCGATAGCTTCAATCCGATTGATTCTTAACAAATTAGTATTCGCAATTTGTCAAGGTCATTCTAGGTATATAAGAAATCGTTCATTGAGAACTTCATAGATTTGGTTATTATTCCAATAAAGGAATAAAGAGTACTGGGTATATTATGTCATTATTCGGTATCCTATAAATATACCATATATTATTAAAATAAAAATGGGCAAGTTGAGAAATAGATGAGATGGTTGAATCAAAATAATTCTTTTTTTTGAAGTTCGATTTATGTCAGAGGACAATATGAATGTTATACCGTGTTCCATTAATACACTCAAAGGATTATACGATATATCGGGTGTAGAAGTAGGCCAACATTTCTATTGGCAAATAGGGGGTTTACAAGTACATGCTCAAGTACTTATCACTTCGTGGGTCGTAATTGCTATCTTATTAGGTTCGGTCACCATAGCTGTTCGGAATCCACAAACCATTCCGACTGGCGGTCAAAATTTCTTCGAATATATCCTTGAGTTCATTCGAGACTTAAGCAAAACCCAGATTGGGGAAGAATATGGTCCTTGGGTTCCCTTTATTGGAACCATGTTCTTATTTATTTTTGTTTCTAACTGGTCAGGTGCCCTTTTACCTTGGAAACTCATAGAATTACCCCACGGGGAGTTAGCTGCGCCAACGAATGATATAAATACTACTGTTGCTTTAGCTTTACTCACGTCAGTGGCATATTTCTATGCGGGTCTTAGCAAAAGAGGATTGAGTTATTTCGGGAAATATATTCAACCAACTCCAATCCTTTTACCAATTAACATTTTAGAAGATTTCACAAAACCTTTATCACTTAGTTTTCGACTTTTTGGAAATATATTAGCTGATGAATTAGTAGTTGTTGTTCTTCTTTCTTTAGTACCTTTGGTAGTTCCTATACCAGTCATGTTTCTTGGATTATTTACAAGCGGTATTCAAGCTCTTATTTTTGCAACTTTAGCTGCGGCTTATATAGGTGAATCCATGGAGGGTCATCATTGACTAGGTTTTGAAATGATTTTCGATTTTGTTAAGTTTATCCCAAGTCAAGTCATGTGTAGTTCAATATAATCATAATAGATCCAAATCAAATATGGATGTATATAGAATTATATAATCTAGAGCCCTAGCAGGAAAGATGTACGATATTATGAAATAGTAAAACCAAAATCTAAGGTATAAAAGATCCTTTTCCTAAGATTTTGGTTCATTTCTTGTTACCCGTCCGATTGCTATTTTATTTCTATTTGTTATTTGCTCGGTCAATTTCCATATTACAATTTCTAATTTGAATAAGTTTGAATAAGGATTGTTATCTTATCCGTTTTCGGCATACTACTAAAAAAAAAGAATCAATTAGATAGGTTAAACTGGACATATTAATATCTTATTTATATATAGATAATTCCAGCCCCTGCCTATGTTTGGAAGAAGAATTCGAAAATTTTCGATTCAATGTAATGAATGGTTTACGGTATAGAAGAAACAAATGTATATGTGATATTAGATATTCACTAGTTATATACTATAGCTATATTATCTCCTAGCTCAGCGCATTTAGATTCGGAAGTCCTTTTCTTTTATTTCGTCCGTAATTATGCATTCCTTGAATCAAGAATAAATGGATCCATTCAAGGACATAGAATAGTATAGTAAAGAAGGAAGAATTGAATGAAAAAGGGCTTTGATTTGAAAAAAATGCAATAACTAGAAACTAGAACGGTACTTATATGGCTTTTATGGCTTTATAAACAAATGGGATGGATAGTAACTAAAAATGAGATATGAAAATAGGTCTGATGATTCAGTAAGATTTTTATTTTTTGGGGTTTTAGTTACTTTGACCAGAAATAATCTATTTTAGTGATAAAAAAAATAAGTAATAATTTATTGGTTGATTGTATCATTAACCATTTCTTTTTTTTTGTGTGTGAGGAACTTAGTTTACTATGAATCCACTGATTTCTGCCGCTTCCGTTATTGCTGCTGGATTAGCTGTAGGGCTTGCTTCTATTGGACCTGGAGTTGGTCAAGGTACTGCTGCAGGCCAAGCTGTAGAGGGTATTGCGAGACAGCCAGAAGCGGAAGGTAAAATACGAGGTACTTTATTACTAAGTCTGGCTTTTATGGAAGCTTTAACAATTTACGGATTGGTCGTGGCATTAGCACTTTTATTTGCGAATCCTTTTGTTTAATACTCGAAATAAAATAAGAAAAAAAGGTACGTAGCATACTTTTTTTCTTATTTTATTAACTTAGACTTGTCCTTTGATTCTTCGAATTATATCAATACTTTACTCTCACAATTACTTATTCGTTGAATTATTCGTTGAAACAATACCTTCGGGAAGGACTGATTTGAGGATGAGGAATTAGCGGATCCGCTCGCTTTCTTCCTTCCCGCTCTTAGTACAATAAAAAAAATTCTTGAAATACAAATAAGGTATTTGACAATTGGCGTAAGACCCGTGACCTAACCTAATAAGATACTTATACTAATAATATTATATTGATTGGTCGAAAATGAAAAATAATAAAATAAATAAGAAGTTAACCAAAAAAAAGAGGTTGAAGTGATACAAAAAGAACTCTATTTTTTCTTAGTCCTATCTATAAGAGGAGAACATATGAAAAATGTAACCGATTCTTTCGTTTCCTTGGGCCATTGGCCATCCGCCGGGAGTTTTGGGGTTAATACCGATATTTTAGCAACAAATCCAATAAATCTAAGTGTAGTGCTTGGTGTGTTAATTTATTTTGGAAAGGGAGTGTGTGCGAGTTGTATATTTCAAGAATAGGTTGGATCCAACCAACTGCACTTTCTTTTTTCATTTTTTATGTTCTATGTTATTTAGAAATGGTATAATTTCGAAAATAGAAATAGTATATAGAAATAGCAAAGAAAGGTGCAGATCCCGACGAATTACTTATGAATAAATTAATAAATCATATGTAAGAACCATAGCATTTCGTGATTTATTGGGAAATGGATTTTGATTCTCTATCAACCAATAATTTGGGACCATAAACATGGTTAAAGCTAAACAGTTTGAAGTCCAGGCACAAGAGAGTACTCTTTCTACCACTATGTTAGTACAAAAAAGGTTTCAAATTTCAATAAAAAAAAATAGTTGGTAATTTATCCGATATAGAACACTCATATGGATAAAATCATTTGAACTATTTCCTACAAAAACAAAAAAAGGAGAATCCTTTGCCCCTTTTTTAGCCAATGCTGAACGGACAACCTATGTATAAAATAAGAATTTTTGGATTTGAACA